TAGGCAGTAGAATCGAGCGGTGCCGTTCATTGACTACATACGAGTTTATGAATAAATGAAATGGCCTCATCTATTGTAGCGATACGAACTAAGAAGCAATAGTAAAAGAAGCAATCATCTCCGGGGAGTAAGATGATAGTCTGGACAGGTTCTTGGAGGCCTCTAAATAGCACGGGTCCAAGCTTGATTGATTGATTCTTTTCAAAGAAGCTCCTGTAACCAATCTAAGCATTAGCATTTTCACCATTCTAATGGAAACACAATTCATTGGATTCAAGCCCTTCTTGAAAGAAGTCCTCTAACTAGATCAGCAAAGTAGGTAGCATCGCTCAATTGATTCTATAACTCACCATAGCAAGGTAAGCAGCTCTGTCTGAGTCGTTACTAACAACCGAGAAGCCAGTCTCTCAGCTGATAGCTCATCGGATCATGCAGCTCCTGATCAGGTCATAGAAAGAAGGAAGTCCGAACTCAAAGCCAGTGTCTGAGCCAGCTGTCCTTAGTAGACTGGAAGCCAGATAAGGAAGTCTGGTCTAGCTCTCGAAAGTGGAAGGCAGAAAAAGGATAGCTGAAAGTGGGGAAAGTAGGGCTACTCACATTGATTTACAACCAAAAATCCTATCTTGAAAATGACATCTTCGTGAAATAGAGAAAGCCGCCCCGTCTCCAACTGAGGTCTTCTCGCCCGCTGCCAGGAAGATTCGATCCCAACGACCGCCTCGCAAGACCTCTGTACTTTTTTCTTGCCTTTCCTTATTTTCATTTCAGGAAATCCACTTCTTTACTAGAGAGAACTCGATTTGAAGCTTTCATTCCTCTTCGGGTGGTTTGCTTTCTCTTTATTTAGCTATTGAGCAAAAAGAGTTCGCTACCTTTCTGCGTCAATCTTGTTTTCGGGGGGTTCGTAAGCTGCAAGAAAGGAGAGAGAGGCAGGCTATCTCTTTTTTGAAGTCAGTGCTTGTATTTGGTCGTCCAGTTCTTCCGGGAGGAAAGGGGCATTCTTCACTCCTTCGCGACGCCTCTATGTACTACATAAGGGGCGGACTAAGGGCCCATTGGTTCTACCTTCTTTTCTTTGTCGGCGACAAGGGATCTCTCAACCCCCGCTAAGCATCCATAGCTAAATGGTTCAACATTTGAAGTTCTTTCCAAATGGTTCAACATTTGAAGTTCTTTCCTTGGTCTTCATTCAGTGAAAGGAGTGAAGCTTTCCGCAGCTGGAAAGCGGAGACCCACGAAGGCGAGATGATCCCAAAGCGAGAATGAAGCTAGAGCCATTACTTGACCAAGAACGTGAGAGGATTGAACACACCTTCCCCGGACCGGGTGGATACACTTTTTGACCCTTCCCAGGATTGAACTACGGGATCGATCTCTTATTTACCAAGATATGAAAGCCACGAGCCACTTTCTTTCGATGTGCTGTCATGATCACATTCTCAGTTTCGTACGAGATTCCCAGTTTAGCTTACGGGGTCAAAGTCTTCTTTGGACTTTTCCAATTCTATTTCTTTTTCATCAATCGGGGCGAGAGGGAGCTGCTTCGAGGAGGCGACACCCACTAGTTTTGTCCGGATCAAACTCTCCCCAAAGCAGGTAGGTGAGAAGGGCTCGGCTCCATGCAGGTCTTTCACCAACGGCTGGCACTGAATTAGCGCGATGCGAAAGAGTCCGGGCTTAGTCGGCGGGGATAAGATTCTATTCTCGGAGTCAGAACTACTCCTATGCAAGGCTGTCGTCTCATGCTACTAGGGCGGCTCCCTTCTCTTTAATCAATTAGGGGTGGTAGGCGCCTGTAAAGAAGATCGCTTCTATTACTACACAAGTCGATAAGTCCGAACTCTAACAACTTCAAGGACTAGGAAGGCCCCTTTTTACTCATCCGGATTTCCCTTTCATATAGGTGCTCCAGAAAGAAGATTGGATTCGACAAGAGTCTCAGCGAGAATAGGCAGCTTTAGCATCAAGCACATCATCATACCGACAGTCATCCGAACGAGAGTCTCCCATTTGAATTCCCTGAGCAAGCTCTCCTCTTCCACGTTGCTGGAAAGGGCTTAGCCGCCTTTGGACAAGGACCCTTGGACCATTTACCCGGCCTCTCTATCCAGCTTTTTTCCTTCAACGACTCTAAGAAATAATGGTCTCGAACATAGGGGAATTCAGATGAAAGCTCCGGTCCTTGAATGAACGACTTAGCCCCTTGCACACTAAGGTGCCTTAGCCTATCCATACACAGCCACACCCAAAGGGGAGCGCCTGCCCAACTATCCGATCTTGTTTTCCCTTTCCGGGTAGATCTTCTCATTGACAACAATAGGTATCGGCCATAACCAAAGAAATTCTTTTTCAAAGGAGGTAATTCGTTCGCTCCAAACACGACTTGCTTGTAATTTATCCTTCAATCCCAAAAAAGCAAGAATGAATGACCAAACCCGACCCAATTTCCTTATTTTCTTATTCCCGCCAGGCGCTGTTAAGCCCTTCACCTCCTTCTGATGATCATTCCACTTCTTCGCCGCGGGAACATCTCTCTACTTAAAAGAGGGAACGAAGGCCCCGACCAATCATCGTGAAGAGAACCAATAAGAGCCAAAGGAGGTGATGAAAAGACCTTCTCTCTGGCCCCCTTTTCTTGCAGCTTTCGGACTTGGCCGATCATGAAGAAGATCATCCTCGCTCGGTCACGGGTAGATAAATAAAGGAAAAAGCCTTCTCTGGAGCATGCTCATGACAAGATCCCGAACTCCTACTTTGAAGGTTGGCAGCTGCAAGACCCAAGTCAATGTCTTAAGCCGGGCCTTCGACGGCGGCATGGAAGAAAGAAAGTAGTTTTGTTCTAAAGTCGAGATTTTTAAACTATAGAAGACCATCTTCGCGAGAAAGGTCTCGATCCCTTCCCACCTTAGATCGAGCTGGCATGGCAGCCGGGGCTTCTTCCCCGGAAATCATTCCCATCCAGCCGGACTTTGAAAGTCGATCTAGCGGTGCCTTTCCCTATCGCCTTCTTTTTGATAGTCGTAAGCTAGAGCCCCTATGGTATGGTGGCATCAAAAGCTAACCATTAGGTTCGTATTGCCAATTTGAGTACTTTTTCCACTAAGCGAGAAGGGCCCTCAATCGGACGAGCGCAAATCACTCCTTTTCTCAAGTGGGAAAGACGCTTTGATATGGCTGGATCTACTACGCAAGTAGCATACTCGGATCAAGCAGCATCTCTTTTGGTTCAAAGCGAGTCCAGGAATATCTGACAGGTTGGGCGGACGGTCTCTCAAGCGATTCTTCCAATCTTTTGCATCTTGTGGTGAAGGGAAGCCCAGTTATTAGTAGCAAAAAGAGAAAGATGAAGGGCTTCGCTCCCAGGTTGATGGATCAAGAAATGAATGAAAGGTTGGAAGATCCTGCCCAGGGGGAGAAGTCTCAATGGGATGCATTTGCAGAGAGAAAGAGAGATGCCGCTGCTACCAAAGGTGCACCCCGACAAAGCTACACTGCCTGAGGAATCATCCCATTTTCTCATATGAAGTCTATCAGCGGTGCTATTTACTATTCTTTCTAGTTCTGACTTGGGAAGCTGATCTCGATCTCAAGAGAAGCGTGACGATCATTCAAAAGGAGAAGGATCGGACAAAAGAAGGTGGTGACGACGGCCCGGGTGGATAGGATGGGATTCTGACCTCCACACCTGGACGGAGTGGTGACTTTGAGAGGTAGAGAGATTTTAAGCCTAAGCAGAGATCTTTCTTCAAATTCTTGGTCTTGCAGGTTGGTGACCGATCAATCAGTCTCTACGACCGGATCCAGTCTGAGAGATGAGCTAGCTTTCTTTCGGGTGTGAGTGGAGCAGAATGAGTGTGAATTAAGGGTGTGATTGCTTTGATGGAAAGAGTAGCACTCCCGATAAATCGATATCCGGGGGAAAGAAATCCATATCCCTCTAATAGTAGCAGACTGCGAAGTTGAAAATCGAAGGGGAACCAGAAATCTTGATCCATGGTCCCCCGGCTTGAAGTTGAAGCAGACGTCCAGAGGTGCCTTTCTTGATGGAATGAAAGAAATGCCGACCTATAATTCCTGGTCATGAAGTGGAAAAGAAAGAAGTAGCATGGAAAGGAGGTGCGCTGGAAGTGGAAAGATTTTTTATTTCAAAATTTCGTATTAAGATGGATTTGATTTCAAGCCTTCTCTTTTCTTTGCTTTACAGAATTTATCTTTCTATCTATCAGTGAAGACTGAATTTAGGATTTGGCAATTATTGATGGAATTCCTTCCTTCTTTCTTGAAGTGACAGAATTCTTTATTTATTTCAGGAATTTCTTTCAGATATGACGGAATTGATATCGCCGTGAAATCTTTCTTTTTTTATTGCTTTCTTCTGACTCCTTACGTATACTTCACTCGTTGGGTTCGGCTGTCAGTTTCAAATCTTGAACCAGAATTGATCGATAGAAGTGCTTAAGCTGGAGGTGGAAGCATGAGTTCAGAGTTAGCATCGAAGGATGAAAAAAGACCCCCGGTTGAAGTGCCATCAAATCCAAAGGGCACATGTAGCCATGCCATGAAATACAAAGGGCTAGCCAACAAATGATAAGAAGGGCACGCACGTGAAGCAAGGGGATGGAGGGCAGCCGTCCGGCGATTGAGGACCGCACATATCAAAGATAAAGAATATGAAAACCGAGACTATTTAAGTAGAACTCGGATATACTGACCGGGAGGCCGAGTTGAAAGTAAGGCTTTAAGCGAATTAAGATAGACAATACAATAGATGCTATCTAACTAAGATTTTCAGTCTTAAGCTAATCAGTATTGGTAAGACGGGTACGTAGACGCACAAGAGAGGTTTTCTAGTCTTTTAATTGAATATAGGGGGCAGGGGAATCTAGTAAGAAAGAAAGAGAAAAAGGATAGAAGTCTTACAGGAATTCGATCCAGCCCCGGTTTGAGCATCTCCCTAGCCTACCTACTTTCGAAGCTATCCTTTTGTCTCTCTATCCTTGCTAACGAGAACCTGTGAGACGGCTAGTATACAAGAGTATTCACCACTAATATCTCAGGCACGGTTGTGCGAGATGCGTGAATCGCAATGCTAGTCGTAAGAGATCATTTCTAGTTTAGCAAGGAGAAGGAAGCAACCGGAGAGATCTTCTTTTAAGGACAGGAAAATTGGGTCACATCTTCTTCTATTTTGCCGGAATTCGTTGATTGCTCCGTACGAATTTTCAATGGAATCCTGTTCGTTGTAAGATCACTGAAGGAGGTCCTAAATTGGGAGAGTTTGCTTCTACACGGAAACGAAGATCTTCGAGAACTCATATTGGACCGGGAATCAAAAAGGGACAAAAGTAAAGTATAAGCGCATATGGCACGAAAAGGAAATCCAATTTCGGTAAGACTTGGTCTGAATCGTAGTTCAGATTCAAGTCGGTTCAGTGAGGGCGACCGCGAAAGTCACCGAAGGGGTCAGTCTTTTCCTTCACCCCAGATTAAAAAAAAAAGGCGGGGAAGGGCGTTGCAGATGTCCGGGACGGACACGACTTCTTCTAACGCTAGAAGACCACTGGAAGACACCCGGGACCAGAGCATGTCGTGAAAGAAGCACACTGGGCGGGCGTGCTTCGACCGTGTCTCCGGGGCACAGTTGAATGTAGATATCATGAACGCGAGGTGCAGGATACCAGGCCGAGAAAGCCGGGCAACCACTCCCCTATGTGCCAATCGCTAGTGCAGCCAGGGCCCCGGCGCCCAGCTCCGCTGGAGAGGCCTCGCCTGATCTGAGAAGTGCTAATTCGGTTCGGATAGACTTCATTCAAGAACGCCGCCGCCCCTGGAATAAGAAAACAAGTGCTAAGTTTCAGATCAGTGAATAAACCGAAACGAAAGAAGAGACCTTTCTCGCTCGGCGCCTAAAGCGCACTATGCTCCGCTTCAACAAATGAGAGTTTTCGGTGGAACCGGTGAACCACGCCGGTTAAATGCGTGGGACAGAGGGCTCGTAGTACCTGCTACCGCAGCTATGGGAAGGGAAGGAGCCTAAATCGACCTTTTTTATTTTGAAAAGAAAAAAAGCAGTACAAGGAGATTAGACTCTCGGATGAGACTAAGTAGCTACCGACCGTTCCGACGCGCCCTTGACCTATCTTGATTAAGACCGAAACCTATCTAATCGAAAGTGGGGTCTAGTTTAAGCTGTCAAACAAATGGCCTGGAAAGAATAACCACTAGTAGGGATATAGATGGAGTCTCGCTCAGTAAAGAGAGTTGTAGATTCGTAGAACAGGAGAAGAGCCTTGACTTTCTATTAGATTAGTCCAGCACGCTAGCTGCAATCTTTCTAAAGCAAGAAGGGAAGGGGGAAAGTTTACTTTGAGAAAGAAAGGCCTTCTCTTCTATTTCGATTCTAATCTTAGGAAAGGTGCGTTATCGCTTTGATTTCTCGTTAGCTAGGCTTCAATAAGGACGTTTAGGCTTTACTAATAAGATAGAAAAGAAAGGGCTTTTTCATCAGGGTGCGAAGGTTTGGAACCTTATAAAAACTAAGAGCGTTTTCTTTCAAATGACAACTGCCTCTTCCTGCTGCGAGGGCCTTGCACGAAACCAAACCGCCCCCCCCCGCCCGCTCAAGTACCAGTTGCTTCGCAGGTAGGCCCACTTAGGTTAGAGGGGCATTGCCCCTCAGTTCTTACCAACCCCCGGTGTGTAATCGACATGTTGTTAGCTTCAACTCGTTCGAATAAGAATCTGCAATTACCTCTGCTGTAAATTTATTATTCATTCAGGGCGCTCGGCCGGTGCTCCTTTCTCAAACCAGAACAACTCTGAACGTTAGGGAAGAGAAGGGAGGATCACCTGAGCGAACTGACCGAAGGGACTTTACTTATCCGAACCGAACGATAGCGGCTTAAAGCTAAGAGCAGCGTCGCTGCTTGATCGGCGGGGAGGAGCATCTCAAAGTATGGGGCAAAGGATCAAAGGCTTTTACTTTGTCACCCGGGATCCACCACAGGTTGGGTTTGAGAGCCGTGTGATGGGTGACTATCCAGCACGGTTCGGAGAGCACTTTTAGTCTGCGCTGGTGAATGGAAGCCCCCCTATCAAGCAAGAAAGAAGCGGCTCTTCCCACGGCGGAGTCCGCATTGACTCTATTTATTATTATGGTAAATCAGTGTATCAAGATGTCAATCTTAGATCTTATTTCGGTTCGATACGTCCACCTACTAGACTCACCTTTGGCTTTCGTCTCGGTAGGTGTATTATTATACATTTTCCCAAAAGAACATTCATTCATTTCTTTCTTCCCCGTCGACCACGACGACAGAAACGACGCGAAAAATCCAGACCCGGAAAGGGGAAGGGCCAGTGGTGGGCATTTGGGAAAGTCGGGCCGATCGGGTGTCTTCATTCAAGCGACGGTACAGAAGAAGAACGAAACGAAGTGAGAGGCCGGGGGGCAGGGAAAAGAGTCGAGTCGATCAGGCTCGACGACCGGGAGAAGCAAAACGAAATCCGGATTTGGCCGAAAAAGAAGCAACGCTATGGATACCATGACCGATCACCATCGATAAAGAAGAATCTTTCTAAATCACTTCGGGTCAGCGGGGCCTTCAAGCATCCGAAATACGCCGGGCTTGTAAATGACATAGCCCTCCTAAATGACGACTCCTTCAGAAAAACGAAGTTATTCAAGTTCTTTTTCTCAAAGAAGTCCCCCTCCGACAGCCCGACGAGTCATCCACTTAAAAGGACCCTCCCTGCGGTGCGCCCTTCCTTGAATTATTCGGTCATGCAATACTTATTGAAGACAAAGAACCAAATGCATTTCGACCCCGTCGTAGTTCTCAATCATTTCGTGGAACCGGGCGTGGTTGAACCATCTACCATGGGGGGAGCTAATGCACAGGGAAGAAGCTTAGATAAGAGAATACGTTTCGCTTTTTTTGTCGAAAGCTCGACCAGCGAGAAAAAGTTTTTGGCCGAAGACAAAAAGTTGACCCACTTCATTCGCTGGTCGGATCATCCTCGCTTCGCGGGAACAACAAAAACCACCATCTCGCTCTTTCCTTTCTTCGGTGCTACCTTTTTCTTTCCAAGGGACGGGGTTGGGGTGTATAAGAACCTTTTTTTTGAGTATGCCCGGGAACAACTCCTACGAAAATTCAGGAAAAAATGTTGGAACCTCACGGCTAAGGATAAGGTAATGGAATTGATAGAGAAATTCATAGACCTAGGTGGGATAGGAGAATTGATAAAGGGAATAGAGATGATGATAGAGATCATACTGAGAAACAGAAGAATTCCGTACGGGTACAACTTTTATTTGAACGAAGTGAAAAAAATGCGATCTTTGTTGTCTAATAGAACAAAGACTAATACCTTAATTGAGTCGGTCAAGATCAAATCTGTTTATCAAAGTGCTTCTCCGATTGCTCAAGATATCTCTTTTCAACCGAGGAACAAAACAAGATCATTTCGCTCCATTTTTAGTCAAATAGTGAAGGATATTCGATTAGTAATGAAAAAAGGGGTGGAGGGGATCCGTATATGTTGTTCAGGTCGATCAGAAGGTGCAGAAATAGCTAGAACTGAATGCGGAAAGTATGGAAAAACATCTAGTAATGTATTTAACCAGAAAATAGATTATGCTCCTGCGGAAGTATCTACTCGTTACGGAATCTCAGGTGTCAAAGTGTGGATTTCATATAGTCAAAAAGAAAGGGGACGTGCTATATCCGAAACGTACGAAATATAGTAAATATCATAAAGGCAGATGTAGTAGGGGTTGCAAACCGGACGGTACACGACTTGGTTTTGGAAGATATGGCACTAAAAGTTTGAGAGCTGGTCGTCTTTCATATCGAGCCATTGAAGCAGCGCGTCGAGCTATAATTGGGCAATTCCATCGTACTATGAGCGGACAATTCCGAAGAAATGGTAAGATATGGGTAAGAGTTCTCGCAGATCTCCCTATTACCGGGGAACCTACAGAAGTCAGAATGGGAAGAGGAAAAGGAAATCCTACGGGTTGGATTGCTCGTGTGTCCACAGGACAAATCCCATTTGAAATGGATGGTGTGAGTTTGTCAAATGCTCGACAAGCCGCTACATTAGCGGCGCATAAACTATGTTCGTCAACCAAGTTTGTTCAGTGGTCGTAACGTAATTAGTTAGTGGGGAAAAAGCGGGCCGGGATTCAAAAGAATTAGGCGAAGTGTTTGTTCCTGAACGACGGAAGTGGAAAGACACTAAGGGAGAGGGATATACTCCTTTCTTTTTGTAATCGCCGAAATTGTACGACGAACCTTCTTGTTCCAGGCGTACTACCCGGGTACGTTAAGGTTGAATTCTCCAGGCCCGGTTTCTAAAGTGAGAGTAGTCAGAATAAATAAGAAAGATAAGAGCTAAGATTCAGGAAAGGAAGCTTTATGGGAGAAAGGATAAAAAGTATGTATGTATCTGGTGGGGTGGGGCTATGTATGTAGAAAGGGATCAGTCTCTATCGATCCGGATACTAAAAGCGTACTGAAGACTTACTTAAGTTAAGCCCCGAAACCTATTCAGCAGTTGAAAAAACCAATTCATTCCAAGGCAAACAAAGAGGTCTTTCCTTTTGTCGTTCAGTCCTTCTCTCCTTCCATCTTTCCTTCCTTCCATGTAGGCCTCTTGCTATCCATATTGAAAAAAGAGAAGAAAGGGAAATGAAGACTAGCCAAAAGACCTAAAATATAAAAAATAGAAAAGATCTAACTACTATATGGAAGTAGTAAAGCATAGTTCTAATCCTAGGATTACATATCGCTCATCGGCCCAGAACTCGCAACTACGAAGCTCTTTTCTCGAGCGAGGCAACAATTCGTGGATCCATGGTTTGGATGAAGCTATGTACCCGGGTGGAGATGATTTGTCTCAAAGATGTTCCGCTCATCCAAGAATCTAATTGATCGGTAATTCGACCGACGACTCTAAGGGCATTAGCGCGGGCCTTCCATCTTACCGTGGCTAT